TCGAAACAATAAAAGCATTTTTTCTTGAGTCATTTTACTAATAATTCCTAAAGGACGACCACAAAAGGAATCAATCGCGCATCCGCGCGTGTGGCGCCCTTATTTCGTTTATCATTTTAGCCCAAATCCAAACAACACTGTGGATTGGACAGAAGAATATATTTTCGAGGCGTTTCCCCGAATCAAATATGGGATGGGTGGGAGATGGGAATTGAGATGGCATTTAATAATCATCTATCGTAGGAGCGAAGCCACTCGAACGAATGTGAGAGGAGCGAAACTCCGCCTGTCAGCTCAATCAGCAGCCGCTGCTGTGCTTTAGTGCATTAGTTTAGTGCCGTCGATTACTGAATTGACTGCTTGACTTTACTGCATTACCGGACCCTCTATTTCCTCTCCTTTACAGTCGAGACTTTCAGTACCTTTCCTTTCTTGCCAATGCCCGGAAGAATTGGACAAATAGACCTTGATAAGGGCAGATATTGAATTACCGGAACTCCCATTTTATTCTGCCTCGATTGAACATTAGTAAGGGAAGGAGCGAAGCTGAGGTTCGTAGCCTTGCTTTTCAAGTTGCTTGCAGGAGTCCCTAACACTTAAGAAAAGAAAGAATGAGGCATGAATCGAGGCCTTCCCGGCTGGCCTATCTTGTCTTTCGCGGATCACCGGTGACGGCTGACGCCGCGGCAGGATCACAACGAGCTGGCGCTCCATAAAAAAATTCCTTAGCAAATGAATACGCCCTATACTATACTCCCAGCAATCAGCATATTGGCCCGGGCCGATGCTTCTATTCTAACAGCAATCTCGTTTTCTTAGGGTTATGGTTTGACTATGTTGAAATGGACTTCCCCTCCCCTTCTCGTAGTTAGGACTTGATCTTACACCATCCGGTGACCGGCTTCGCGAGACCATTTCGGTCTACACATGGCTAAGCTCTATTGGGCGGTGGCTTATCGAAGCAAATCCCGCACAAAAAAAAAAGATCAGCAATAAAAAATAATCCATCTTCAAAGAGAAGGCAATTGACTCTATCAATAAGGTATGGAACTTCTCGACGCACTGTTCGAACCCGCAAGCACCTTTCATCTACCCTACGCTAACAGCTCTCTTCTCTTATGATATTGCATCCGCCTTCGATTATTCAATTTCGAGTTAGCGCTCCGGGGGCTACTCCTACTGCAACTGCTTTCTTTAGGAAATGCCGACATCTACTCGAAATGGCTTGACATTCCAGAACAGAAACTTCACTCATATTGTTTTAATGCCCGAAGTCTGCTTTGCTGCATCTGAGATTACATCACCTCTTAAGAGTGAAAAGCCCCTTCTTGCCTGACGAGTTCTTCCTTCTTTTCTTGCTTTGCTACCGTCTGTGGCATTTGTCCTGCAAACAACCCCTTCTCTTCCTTAGTGCAACTGTCCTATTCTTACCATGGGAATATCTATCTTTCTTTTTTGTTTCATATCTATACTTTAGGATAGAAAAGCTGACGGTATCGTATATGAATAAATAGATTGTTGACGTTAGTAGACTAATCTATTCATTGGTAGGGCATTTCTTCCTGTGACCGCCTTTCCTACCAAAAAGCTAACCCAACTCCGGGTTTTTTCTAGACTAGACCTTCGGGATTTTGTTGGGGTTCATACATGCATTGATCCAGTCGAAGAACCTGCTTCAGAGCGACTACTCCGCCTAGCGTATCTTACTGACCGCCCCGGGTTCTATATGCTCGGTTCCACAATCAATCCCAGATTCATCTATTTGAGGGAGGTCCAATTCCGCGCTCTTCTAATTGCTTAGAAGGCGCGTCTAGCCCTTTACTTTACATCTAGGGCTCATCGAAGCCTTATTCTTTATATTCTTCTGTATATTCAGGAACAGGGCTATCAAATGGTCGACTGTGAAACCCAAAAGGTTTCAAAAAGAGTATACTTTAAGCCCTCGATCGGCAATCGTTCAACGGACTACTTTTGCGATGTCTGTCACATAAAGAAGCTCAGCAAGCCTTGCAAGAAGTACATGCTTTACTAATAGGGGCATAGTAATAGTGGTTTGCTGGGTTGGTTTTGCTCTCTACCTTCTCACGGGGGGATGGAAACAAGAGAGGTCAACTGGAGTGGAAGCCAAAGGACGGGGCCGAGAATCTGTGATCGATCCGAAGAACCACTGCCAGATACGATTCTGCTCCCCCTTCGTACTACCAAAAAATGAGATTCTTGCCCGGCTTTCTTTCGGCTTAAGAAGGCTGCAGTGAGAATGAGGATCACTTCGGAACTCTAGGGGAATGGGCGTTTTAGGGCGGGATCTAAAAGCTCTCCAACGTCTTGCGGAGCCTTCGGCCGGGTCTTTTGGCTTCCTCAGGGCCGTGTGAAGCTTAACTTGCTTTAGCAGCCATGTGATGATTCAAGTTCGTGGTAGCCGTAGTAGCTGGGCGAAGCGGTAGCGAAGCTCAGGTGGTAATGCAAGTGCGCGGTGAGCGTAGTAGCCCCCTCGGGGGGC